CGAACCGATGACCATCGCATTACAAATGCGATGCTCTAACCTCTGAGCTAAGCGGGCTTACATAATATAAATTGTACACGTATACTAATTTAGTAAACTGCTGCTACTGAGATCTTAACTGTTTATTCTTAGTTATTTCATAATAAATATGATATATATAATGTAGAAAAATTCAACTGTAGAAACAAAACTGTAGACACGAATAAGAATGGAAAATCTAATTTTCAAAAACATTTCATTTTGATATATTAATTTAGATCTATTTCTCAAATATACGTTTATCAATAATAAATATCTTAATTTGTTTAATTAGAGACTAAGATTTTTTTACTATTCCATATTTCCTTTACTATTTTTTAATATTTTTTTTCTATTTTATATTTTACTAGAAATAAAAATAAAACTATAGAAATTCTAAATAAACTATTTTAGTACATAATTTTTTATTTCTATATATTTATTTAGATTGAGAATTTGAAATAGAATTTTGTACCTAAAGTTAGGAATATAATCTATATAATCTAGTATATCTATATAATCTAGTATATAAGTTACAATCTTATTGTATATTTATAATATATTAGAATATAATAATATATTAATACAATTAATTATTATATATAATATTATATATAATATATTTGAAAATATTTGAAAGCAAAAACAGAGAATTTATATAATTTGAAATAATTTCATTAATATTCAGTAATAAATAATTCGAAATTAAAGGATAAGAAGAGAAAAGTGCAATCCAGGTCATAATGAAACATTCCGAGGGTTTCATTCGGAAAGGCGAAACCTAAGACGAAAAAAAAAAAAAGAATCGACCGTTAAAGTATTCACAAGTGCACACTAAAAATGATAGAAAATGAAAGAAATAGGGACATGTATATATATATTATATATATAATATATATGTTGTGTGGTATCTATATTGAAATTGAATTTCTGGTTGGACCAAGTATAGTCTCCAATAGAGATGAAAGAAGATAGATACGAAATCAAATCGGAGAAAACGCTTTTCAATACAGGAATCGATATCTAATGAATTCAATGGTTCCAACATAATATAAACGAAAATTAAAAAATAAAGGGTAAACGGCATCATAATGAGATTAGGATCACATCACAAAGGGGGATATGGCGAAATTGGTAGACGCTACGGACTTAATTGGATTGAGCCTTGGTATGGAAACCTACCAAGTGATAACTTTCAAATTCAGAGAAACCCTGGAATTAAAAATGGGCAATCCTGAGCCAAATCCCGTTTTATGAAAACAAACAAGGATTTCACAAAGCGAGAATAAATAAAGGATAGGTGCAGAGACTCAATGGAAGCTGTTCTAAGAGATGGAGTTGGCTGCACTTTGTTCGTAAAGGAATCCTTCCATCAAAACTTCCGAAAGGATGAAAGATAAACCTATAGACATATGTCTACTTACTTAAATAGTATCGCCAAATTATTCAAAATAATTAATGACGACTCCAACCGGTTCTATAATTTTTTTATATCTATTTATATGAAAAATAAAAGAATTTTTTTGAATCGATTCAAAATCAAAATTGAAAAAAGAATTAAATATTCATTGATCAAATCATTCACTCCATCATAGTCTGATAAATATTTTTATTTTTCAGAATTGATTAATCGGAATCGGATAAGAATAAAGATAGAGTCCCATTCTACATGTCAATATCGACAACAATGAAATTTATAGTAAGAGGAAAATCCGTCGACTTTAGAAATCGTGAGGGTTCAAGTCCCTCTATCCCCAAAAACCAGGTTGCCGCCCCAATTATTTATCTTCTGATTTTGTTCGTGACTCAAAATTGGTTACGGTTCTCAATCATTCTCACTTTATTATTTCACAAACCGATCGGTGCGGAAATTTTTTTCTTATCACATCATAAGCCTTGTGTGTGATATTGATATATATGATACATGTCCAAATGCAAATGAGCATCTTTGAATAATGTATTACAATTACTAATCCATGTCATTATTTGTATTATTTGTACTGTATTGAAACTTACAAAGTTTTCTTTTTAAAGATACAAGAAATTCTACCGGGGCCGGGATAATACTTTGTAATATCTTTTCGTTTTTTTTTTAATTGACATAGACCCAAGTCCTATATTAAAATAAAATGAGGATGATGCGTCGTGAATGGTCGGGATAGCTCAGCTGGTAGAGCAGAGGACTGAAAATCCTCGTGTCACCAGTTCAAATCTGGTTCCTGGCACATGAGTAATTTGTATGAGTATATATTCTACAAATTAATTGATATGGGTCGACATACATATTCAGTATTCTAGTTCTAGCCCATGATACATACTTATCTTATCCATCTAAGTGTCGGAGCTATATCCCTTAGCTTAGTAATTCTATTTTATGTATATAAAACAGGCAAAAGAAACGATGGGTATTGTATATTCAAAGTATACAAAAGAAACGAATTCCATTTCGTTTCCTCTTACTTTATTTATTTGTTCGTGTCTC